TTAGAAAAGGATTCTATCAAAAAAGATTCTATCAAAAAGGATTCTATAAAAACAATTATAACTAGATACGAATAGAAGAAGAAAAAAAGGAAATAAAAAAACATAGTATAGAAAAGATATCCAAAATGATATAGAAATCATTATCCTACCCTTATTTTTTATTTCCTTAATTTAATTGAATTTCATTTGATTAGGGCAAAACCTCTGCCTTTTTTAAAATATCCTGAACAGTTCCTGTAGGTTGAGCACCTTTTTCAAGGAAATAGAGAATAGCGGGAACGTTTAAATAAGTTTGATTCTTGATCGGATCATAAAAACCCACTTTCTGAAGATCTCTTCCTTCTCTTCGGGATCGAACATCAATTGCAACGATTCGATAGACGGCTCATCGGGATAGATGTAGATGAAAAAGAACCCCCCCCCCCCTAGAACCGTATAGGAAGTTTTCTCCTCGTACGGCTCGAGAAAAAATGATGTTTTGTCTATGGATAAAATTAGAATTAGAATAAATAGAAAATCCGTAAAATGAATTAGTCTATAATATAATTTCAAATTTCAATTTAACTCATAGTCATTTTTATTTAGCTGCGTTGCTGAAAAAAAATCATTTGTACTCATAACTCAAGTTCAATAATATAATAATTCTCAAATATATTAAAGATTTTTCTTTAAGATATTTTTTTATTGAGTGGTCTTTAACCCACCGTTTTTGTCTCGTTTAAAATTTATTTGGATTCTTTATTTGGATCCGTGAGACAATTGAAGTGGTGTTTCCTTGTTCTGGGATCCTTTATTTTTGTTTTAAATCATTGGGTTTAGACATTACTTCGGTGCTTCTTAATCCTTTCAAAATGGTAGCAACATACCCCTTTTGGGATTTCTTTCTATCAAAGAATCATACCGAGGTTGATTCATGCGCGATACACTGTCGATCGAAAAAGTTTTAGCCGTTCCAACAATTTTGAAAATTTGTTGGAATGGAATCCTTTCGATTTCTATATCGAAGATATACTTACGAAGTTGTTCCAATTTATTAATTGGCATTAACCCTAGATCGTTGCCCCTGAGAAATTAATAAATACTTTCTACTCGAGCTCCATCATGAACTATTTACATTAGAACCCAATAAAAAAAGAAGGGTTCTAGTAGAATAGAACAAACGACGTCGAGCCAAGAGCACCTTCATTCCTATATAAAATGGTGGATGTAACAATAAGAATCCACACCGGATCATGTCCTTCAAGTCGCACGTTGCTTTCTACCACATCGTTTTAAACGAAGTTTTACCATAACATTCCTCTAATTTGGAACCAGTATGGAATTGATTCAATTATGGAATCATGAATAGTCATTGGTTCAGTCGGTACAGAGACATAGTTATTTATATTTAATTTAAAATAGAGAATATCTACACAGATAATAAAGATTTTTCTGAAGAAATTTTAGCAAAATGCCGTCTTTTTTTGTCTGAATAGAACATTTTTCTATAAATCTCTATCTCAAAAAAATATCTAACAGAAATATTAAGAAATCCAAATATAGAAATAACATAACTAACAGAAATCGCACAAATAAAATAAATAAATTCTATTTGACTCTGCCTCTTCAAGTGACTCAATAAGATAGACTGACCATTTTCAACTTCCCAACCTAGAAGGAATCATTACAAATCTTGATAGTTGAAAAAGTTTTATACTTCTACATCATTCTTTGAGTCAAGTTTTACTCCTTTTTATTATCATAAAAAAGCAAGATCTCTGTTTCTTTTCAAATGGAATTGTCAATGATGCAAAGCAAATAAGCTAAATAGATCGAACAATAAAAAGAAATATCATTGTTAAATATTTAAATTTTCATATTTTAGGGATGCAATTTAGTTTTCACAAAAATGGAAACACTATTGTCACTGAAATAGGATAACCATACATACCTATAGGCTAAGCACTTCCTCGTTTTATATGTATTTTCATATTTTTTTAACCTGAGGTTCAGTAATCTTTCTCCAACTATGATCTATGCCCCATTTTCTATGGGTCACAAAAGGGTTCAGTTACTTTTGCATGTCATTTGAACTCGATTTAGTTTGGTTTGTGAAAAAGTCAGATATGATTCCGCAAAGAATAAAAAAAGTCTATCCAAACCTTGAAACAGAACCTTGTTGAACAAAAAAGAAGTATTAGAATACAATGGATATGCTCTGGGACGGAAGGATTCGAACCTCCGAATAGCGGGACCAAAACCCGTTGCCTTACCGCTTGGCTACGCCCCATTTCTATTTTTATTGGATACTTATACTATTAAAGAATAATATTGGTATTAAGTGTTCGTCAATTCCAGTCCAACTATAGAAAATCTTTATTCTTTATAGAATCTATTATAGATTCGTGCTAGGATTTTGGCATGTGTATCTCTAGAATTAATTCAATGGAATTTATTGATCATTACATATAATTCAATTAAGATATTGTATGAAAGTATGATTTCTTCTATTCTCCTTTGAGAATCGGAGGATTTTTGATTGAGCGGAAAAAGAAGGATTTTTTGTCTACCTTACTTTACTTCATTTTTCCTTATATCAATAACTCAATCAAAATGCAATTATCTCGACGAAAAAAATGTCTGTTATGCTTAATATCTTTAGTTTGATCTGTCTTAATTCTGCCCTTTATCCGAGTAGTCTTTTCTTGGCCAAATTGCCCGAAGCCTATGCTTTTTTGAATCCAATCGTAGATTTTATGCCAGTCATACCCCTGTTCTTTTTTCTTTTAGCCTTTGTTTGGCAAGCTGCTGTAAGTTTTCGATAAGATCTTTAATACTATCCTAGAAAATTCATATTTATTCGAGAAAAATTATAACAATTGATAAGATCAAATAAGTCTGACAGTATGAACCTTCGATTCAAACATTGAAATTCTCGGATAGCCACGAGACGCCCTATTTCCTGATTTTAATCCTTTTTACGGCGAAATACCTTATTAGCTTGGGGTACCTTACAATATCTAATTTGGGTATGAAAGTGATTTGTGGTAATCAAAGACTCTTATTACAAATTTCAACTTCATTTGAATTTCTGAACATTCTTTTCTATTTCTAGAATTCTTTTCTTGGTGTCAAAATAGGATATGTGATATAAAAATGGAGGATCTATTGTCTTTTCTCGTTTTTCTTTTTCAAAAAATGATCTTGGAGGTTGTGTAATGCTTACTCTCAAACTTTTCGTTTATACAGTAGTAATATTCTTTGTTTCTCTCTTCATCTTTGGATTCCTATCCAATGATCCAGGACGTAATCCTGGACGTGAAGAATAATTTTTTTGTTTTTTATTGCTTGATTTTATAATTTTCTTAAGATTTTTTTTTAGCTATTCCACACATTTAACAAGGAAAAAATAAAAAGGGGTTTGCAAAATTTGAAAGAAAAAATGGAAACTCATCAACGGAAACGGAAAGAGAGGGATTCGAACCCTCGGTACGAATAACTCGTACAACGGATTAGCAATCCGCCGCTTTCGTCCACTCAGCCATCTCTCCCAATTGAAAAAGATAATTACTATGTTACATTACACATCAAGTAAGGATTAAAGAAAGTATTTCTTTCACATTCTTTATCGTTATTATATAATTAGCAATTCAATTTAGATGCTCGAAAGATCCAAATAGAAAGATAAATAAAGAACACCTTCTTTCTTTTATTTTGTTCGAAGTGCCTTTTGGGCCTGGCCCGGTCAATACCCAGCCAGGCCTTTTTTTGTTCCAACGAATTCCCTTTATTTATAGGCAACATAATAGCCAATTTGGTATCTGTATAAGAATATCCGTTCTGGGGTTTACATATACCTATAATTTTTGTTATAATGGAAATTGAGAAGTATTTTTGATTAAAAAAATAAATTAAGTATGTATCAAAAAATTTTTGCTTATTCTTATGTCAGTAGGCAAACCAAAATTTATATTCAAATCCAAGAATAATTCACGAATTGTCAGTCAATAAATAGTTAATGGTTCCCATAAATTTAGGCTTTTTGAGTGAAAATATACATTTGATTTTTCAATATAAAAGTGAGTGGAAGTTTTTGTGTTTTGAGATACTATACAATCAATCTAAGGGGCAGATCAAATACAATCAAAAGGGGAAAAACGGTTTATTTTCTAATTTTTCTAAATTTAGAAAAAAGGATTAAAAAGGGATGCAAGTACAATAAACTCAAGTTTACTAATCCAACTCAAAAAGGGAAATTTTTATCCTATTGTGTATCGTTTTGGCGGCATGGCCGAGTGGTAAGGCGGGGGACTGCAAATCCTTTTTCCCCAGTTCAAATCCGGGTGCCGCCTCATCAACAAACGAATCGAAATCTCTTATTCTGTTCCGCTATTTTTTTATGTTCTGGGGATTTTGTAAAAGATTGGAAATCTTTGAATCTAAAATTCAAAGAAAGATTATAATGGTCGAAGCAAGACTTCCAGATTCTCTTCTACTGCTAATGTAATGTCTATTGATTGGGTCTTGAATTACATTGGATAACCGGCCGAGAATTCCACTACTAGTTAGGAAAGTACTTTCTATACTGTAATCTACATATATAGACTCGCGAGAATCTCTGAGTGTTCAGGCATTCAATCACTATTAGATTGAGATTGGATAGATAATTTACCTTTTATAGAAAAAAAAAAGCCCAAAACAATTTTTACCCCTCGTCAAGAGTATAATATACTAATACCAACTCCTTCAGAGAGACAATCGGGAAAGGGTACGGATTATAAATCATATAGGAATTTTTAAAATCCATTTATTTGATTGATTCATCAATAGTGTTCGCCCAGAATCCCTTTTTGACTCTGGACCATTCATTCTACTATTATTAGTGAGCAATAATGGAATAATTCTATCATAGAGATAAGGGACATAATTCACATGGATATAGTAAGTCTCGCTTGGGCTGCTTTAATGGTAGTCTTTACTTTTTCCCTTTCACTCGTAGTATGGGGAAGAAGTGGACTTTAGAAGCACTCCTAATTTAGTTGAGAAATGAAAAGGTATCAATTGTTTTATAGATCGTTCTGCAACGCATTCTTTATTTAAATTGAAATAATTTTCAAATAAAAATATCTTCATTTCGAAATTCCATTAGATTCTAGTGGAGAAATGTATTCTATAACAGTAAAACAATTATTTCCGATTCATTGGAAGTTTTCAGATTCATTGGAATTGGAATATAAATATATATATATATAAATGTATGAAAGAAAAGATTGGGTCCTACGTCAATTCCAAATATGGATTAATAACTACATATATTGAATTGAAGATAGAAGCATACCCTTTTTATTAGAAAGTCAAGTACAACTTTATACACTACTATAACACTAATAGAGAGTATGGTAAGTAAGAAAGAAATTTCTTACTTACTATACTCTCGGATCTCATAGAATATCGCCGATTATAGCCCCTTGATTTCAGCAAAAATAGAATACTTTTCTTTTGATTTCTTCAAAGAATTCAGAAGTCGAGTTTCATTTAAAGTAATTAATTAATTATTTTGACTTACTGTTTTTACGTAAATTATAAGTAGAAAAGCAGTAGGAACTAAAATGAACAGTGCAGTAGCAATAAATGCAAGAATATTTACTTCCATAATCTCATCGTTTTTTTTTATTTCACAATACAATAACTCGGGATTTAATCCCATAGAGATGATAAATCTTTCACCTGTCAATTCAATGAATGCATTACCTATCGATGATATTGAATCGGATCAATATCATGAATAACAATATCTGAGCTATTAAATTAATTAGTCGTGGAGAATTAATAGTATATAACATATGAAGATCTTTTATCCATACCGAATCCAAGAGAGGATTCCCGGACCAATCAAAAATTCCTTTATTTATCCTTCTTTTCTGTTCTTTCTTTTCTATAACCTACCTTAGGTCTTCCTTGTAGAACCATCAAATGAAGTATAATCTAACCCGTCCATTTCCATTAACTACAAAACCCCACCAACAAACAATACAAGCGAAGTGGAAAAAGACAGGAATTAGGTTTTAAATTTTAGTGATCCTCTTTTCTTTGGAAGACAAAACAAAGAAGTATGAGAAAGACGAGTCGCGGCAGAAAAGATGAAATATTCTGTCAACTTCACTATTTTAGTTATTTTCATTTTATTTTAGGGTGTGTTCTTTCTTCGAGAGAATCCTGAAAAAAAAAAGAGGGAAACGCCTTCGGAATTCAATTATTCTCTCTGCCCCTTCATTTCACAGAAAATGGAGAGGCGAATTGATGTACTTATTGGATCCGTCGGGACTGACGGGGCTCGAACCCGTAACATCCGCCTTGACAGGGCGGTGCTCTAGCCTATTGAACTACAATCCCAGGGAAATAAGAAGAGACCTAGCAGAAAATTTAGATTCTTTTTTTTATTCTCTTGTCTTGTATCAGGTATTTCTTAAGAACAAGAGGGTTATACCATCTGATAGTAGATTGGCGAATTGTTGGGCCGAGCTGGATTTGAACCAGCGTAGACATATTGCCAACGAATTTACAGTCCGTCCCCATTAACCACTCGGGCATCGACCCAACGCCTAATTCATTTTAGACGTTCCATAATCAACTTCCTTTCGTCTCCCAAGTAGACTTGACAAATACATATCACTTGAAATCAAATATAACATTTGATCTAAAATAGAAAGTCTCTTCTGAGTAGACTAATAGAAGGACTTGACAAATACGGATCACTTGATAGAAAATCCCACTCCTATAGTCTTTAGTCTTGGTATACCCCCAGAGGGACTTGAACCCTCGTTTTCTCCGTGAAAGAGAGAGGTCGTAACCACTGGACCATAGGGGCCTATGCCACCTTCATTCATAAATCAACTAGAAATGGGTAATAAGACAAATACCATAGATAACTAAGGCCACCTTAACTTAATATAACTCAGGCCTAGAGCCGCCTTTAGGATTTAGGTTATGCATAGGATATAAATAAAAGGGAAAAACTCGTTAACTATTCTGAGGATTAATGGTAATCAAACTTTACCATTAAACTATACAATCTTGAAACTTGATTTCATTGGTCTTTCTCGTCTTTATCTTTCTGATTCCCAAAGGGTTATGCGTTGGATCCAAGATCCTTCACTCCGCAGTAGATTCAAGGTGGTTTACCAAACTATGATTTGTTCGGTCAAATTATATTGAGCCCTAAGTCATACTGTCAATTAACGACACGACAGGACAAGAGGGCAATAAAAGAAGAGAGAAGACGGAGATCTAGATTAGCTATACCCGCGTTAATAATAATATAAGTTAATAAATACAACATTCATACAGTTTTCTGGTATTCAATATTGAAGTAGATTAGAATATCTATGCCGTTATTATACATTATAATATAAGAAACTTAATAAGTTTTGATATTATAAATCCCAAAGCATTGTAAGCCTAAGTGGGAGAATTGGGTTTCTAGGACTGTTTTATCAATTCTGTTTCGGTTGCATCTCTTAA